TAAATAAAAACTGATTAGTTATATATCAATTTGAATTTACTTATATCATTAAGTAAACAAAACAGAAAGGAAAGACTGTTTTAGATTCAAATTGAAGAATCGTTCATGCATTTACAATCAATAGTTAACGGTTCAAATTTATCCGAATTTTTTTGTTTTGTGACTGAAAACCATATATATATTTTTTTAAAAGGGGAAATAATGTTTATAGATATTTGTTAAGATACGCTACAATCAATCATTGAACCAATTGAAACAAAAAAGTACGGATTTATTTTAGGAAAGGTTTTAAAGAAAATGGGATGCAAAATACAAGTACAAGAAAAAAAAGCAAAAGGGGAAATTTTGTCTTTTGTCATAGATTTTGTATCGTTTTGGCGGCATGGCCGAGCGGTAAGGCGGGGGACTGCAAATCCTTTTTCCCCAGTTCAAATCCGGGTGTCGCCTGATTAACAAAAGAGTCGAAATAGCTTATTATGTTTTGCTGATATAACTTACCAAATTTTTTACAGCAGAAGACAAGTGGAGGAAAAAAACTCTAGATACGTACTTAATTGTAAGTATCTGGGGATTTCTGTTCTATAAATTAGGGTTTAAGAAAAGCTTATAGTCATGAAAAATAACTGGTAACTTGTTATACGATAGCCCCCCCCCTACACTACTAATGTAGTGTCTACTGGCTGAGTCTTGAATTAGATTGGATAGTGTAGGGGGAATCTAATTAAATTGTCTGTTGTCGAAAGAACAGAAGATGCTTTGTATACATACTCATGAAAGTTTATTAGTACTCTGGCATTCAATCAATAGTAATTTGATTGAATGGATAATTAGCTTTTACTTTATTTATAGATAAGTACTTATATATACTTTTAGTTTCTGTACTTTATACTTATTTATTTAGAAAATAAAAAGTTAAAAATTAAAGTACAAAAATAAAGATTGCCTTTTCGATAATCTCTAGTCAAAAGCGTAATAGGACGTCTTCAATTATTTCATAGGGACAATCGGAGATTGTAAATTTTATATCAAATAAAATGAAAAAGAAAAATAAGGGTATTCGATATATAATGATCTATCTTGATTCTATATCTTTTTTTTTACTTAATGAAATTTTTTTTACTTAATGAAAGGCGACAAAAGAGCAAATAGGTCTTATTATATTATTCTGACATGTTATTAACATTCCTTTGATACTTCTGCTACTTCAAAGGCCGTCTCTGCGCATTTTGCTTGTGCTTAATGTTTTTTTATAAATCTTATAATTATTAAGAACTGTTCTAACTTGGATTTATTGGATTGTTTCATCAATGGTGTTGGATCAGAATCCCCTTTTGACTATGCGCTATAAATTCTACTATTATTAGTGAACAATAATTGATTAATTCCTTCATAGAGATCGAGGACAAAATTCACATGGATATAGTAAGTCTCGCTTGGGCTGCTTTAATGGTAGTCTTTACTTTTTCCCTTTCACTCGTAGTATGGGGAAGAAGTGGACTCTAGAAGTACTACTAATTGAGTTTAGGAATCAAACTGTATCAAGTTTTTTTTTATAGATCATTCTGATCTGGAAATACTTTTTTTTTTATTTTACTATTTAATTGAATTTTTTTTTTTTTGAAATCCGAAGAAGTTCCCATGAACCCCTGGATCCTCTCAATCAATTACTTCTTTGGGGGAATGCTAACAATAAGATTTATTAATTTTATTATATTAGAAACGGACCCCTTATTCCTTCATTGATTTGAATCTTTCTTTAATTTAAATGGATATCGGAATTCATATTAAAAATAATCATAAAGTAAAAGCTGTCTTTGGGATTATTTCCGATTGATTAGAATCAATACAAATTAACTATCAATAGATGAAGCAAAGAATTAGAACATAACACTCTGTACATCATATATGGAATTGATAGTTAACTATCAATTCCATATATGAATATAATAATGTCGATTACTATATATTAAATTAAGCTTTATCTTCATACAATACAACAAACTTTATACAGTATAATAACAATACTAGATAGTGTGGTATATAAATACACTATCTAGTATTTCATAGAATACTGCTGAGTATAGTTCGATCATTTCATTTAAAACGCTAAATTTGAATACTTTTTATTTTATTTCTTCGCTTCAATCATTGATAAGAACTAAAAAGTCACAATTAATCACTTTGACTTATTGTTTTTACATATATTATAAGTAAAAAAGCAGTAGGAATTAAAATGAAGAGTGCAGTAGCAATAAATGCGAGAATATTTACTTCCATAATTTTGTTGTTTATTTTTTCTTTAATTCGCAATAACTCGGGATTTAATCCCATAGAGATGATAAATCTTTTGTCTGTAAATTCAATGAGATGAGTATGAATTACACTTGATGTAATCGAATCGTATCAATATCATGAATAAAAATATCTTACAAATGGATTCATCGTCAAGAATTGAATACTATAAGATAATAAAATATTTTATCCATACTGAACTGAATTCCAACGTAAATTCCTGATACAATCAAAAAAAAACTTTTAACTTTATTTTTAGTTAAATTTTTCATTCTTTTTCATCCTATCTTTTAGATATAAAATCTATAAACCAGCACCCTCCTAGTCCAATCATTTGATGAAGTAGCATCTAACCGCCTTTACGCTTACCATTGGTTCTAAACAAACCCAAACAAAGACTAGAATAAATTAAAAAATGAAAAGGATTCCTGTTGGAAATGAAATTATATTATGTTGTACCCCCTTTCAAAGAAAAAAGGAAGGATGAATTGCTATATTTTTTTAGTGGATTTGGATCCATCGGGACTGACGGGGCTCGAACCCGCAGCTTCCGCCTTGACAGGGCGGTGCTCTCACCAATTGAACTACAATCCCAAGGAAATAACATAATAAACTAAAGTGTACAGTATACATATTCATATGATTTCATTCAAAAACGTTCGAAATAGATATGTTCTTTAGCAAAAGCGGCATGGGTTACTAATAATCAAAATCTTTTCATTATTTACAAATCAATGGATAATCAATCTCTCAATGAAAAAGGTCTTTTTTCTTGACTCTTTTCCTTATACTTTACATCTTGATCTGAGTCTAGATCATTAGAATGTAAATAAATAGCGATCGCGGTAAAGGGAAAGATAAAAGATCTATCAATATCTGAAAATTTTACGTTTTTCTATTGGGCTCGAGCATTTCTGGAGAACAACAAATGGGTTATATCATTTCATGATGGATCATTGAATTATTGGGCCGAGCTGGATTTGAACCAGCGTAGACATATTGCCAACGAATTTACAGTCCGTCCCCATTAACCGCTCGGGCATCGACCCGGGAAAAAGAAATCCAGGCTTAGCGATAATCCATGATCCACTTCCTTTCGTAGTACCCTACCCCCAGGGGAAGTCGAATCCCCGCTGCCTCCTTGAAAGAGAGATGTCCTGGACCGCTAGACGATGGGGGCATATGTGCACAATCGCCATGATACTATGATCATAGTATAATCAGTTTTTTAAAATTGTCAATAGAATGGAATCCGTATGATTCAATGTGAAGGATCTTTCTATCTTTCACGATTATAGAATTTTTTGATTATTTATATTTCTTAATCCTTCATTCTAATCAATATTCTATAATTCAATAAAGAAATCTTTTTTTTATTATGAATATTATTTATTTTTAATAAATTTTTTTCTCTAACAATTTGTTTTCTAGGGGACAAGCATAATCGCTTTATTAATGATTCAATGAAATATTTTTGATTTTGAATTTAGGTTAAATTGATAGGTACATATATCAATCAAATGAATTTCGTTATGACGGCAATCAGCATCCGGCTTAAAAAAATTCCTTGCATTGATTTTTTTGAAAGGAAAAAAAATCCTTTTTTACTTCTATTATACTTACAAGTATACCCTATAAACTCAACTTAATAATTTAATTATGTAAATCAAATTTATAGGTCCTGAGTGAACCATTATATATCGAAAATATATTCGAACGCATAAGATATATCTATATGTAAAAGATCTATTTCTATACATATAATATGTATATACACTAAATATATAGTGATTCGCCCTTTATTCAGGAATTAAATCAAAACGCCCTTTTAACTCAGTGGTAGAGTAACGCCATGGTAAGGCGTAAGTCATCGGTTCAAATCCGATAAGGGGCTTTGGCTTTTTTATAAAACTCCCGCGGGAGTATTTATGTTTAATATTTAAAGTAAGATATAGAGATATGTTTTATATTTGTATTTGTAATAAAAAAAGTAACAAATTCTAGTAATTTAATTAAAATTAATTAGAATGAATTATAGTTAAGTTGCCCCTTTGCTATTATGTTTATTATATATAATACTTAATAGTATTACGTTTATACTGAACACTAATAAGTTGTCTACTTGAATCTCAAAATATTCCTACTTTCCTATTTTTTCTTATTGTTGCAATCAAATCAATTATAAATCACCAAAAGAAAAAAGTAAGTGGACCTAACCCCTCGAATCATAACTATATCCGCTATTCTGATATGAAAATTCAAAATTTGAACAGTGAAGCTTTTGTTTTTCATTTTCATATCTCTTTGGACTACGCGGTAATCTGTCGATATTGCCGATGAAATCTTCTTGTTCCTAACTTGTTCTATAGGAAAAAGTTAGGAATAAATAGATATTCGCTTTCTTTACAGAAAAGAATTTATTCTAAGTCACAACATAAGAGCTGTTTTAACGATTTTTATTCCAGAATACAAGGTAAGATCAATTTCTAATTTCTATCTTATTATTATATAATCTATTTTATAAACTTATAAATATCAGATCGTAGTTTCATAGATCAAAAATTTCCATTTCATTTTTATGGAAGGATACAATATTTTTGTTTCGACAATGTGAAATGTGATGTAAAATGAAAATTGGTGCGAGAAAGCTTTCATTTATAGTCTCTTATTATTAGTATTAGATTTTCATTTAATATTGTATTGATTGA